TTATTCTTTCATTTGAATTGGTATTTTTGCTTATCTTCGTATATTGAAACTTAGGGAAGTGCTTTATAAACATATGGATAAAAAGAACACATTTCATTTAACTCCTTCATCTTCATGCTTACTATAACTAGTTATTTCGGTTTTCTACTAGCAGCTTTAACTATAACCTCAGCTCTCTTTATTGGTCTGACCAAGATACGACTTATTTGAAATTAATTGAATGAACACAACGCATAAAAAGAAATCTTTCTGTGGTATTCATAGACTCTATAGTTCCTTAGAGAGTCAATTTCCAATTAGTGGTCATTGAGATTCATGAGCAATGCGGATTAATATGTAGGGATAGATATTACCTCTCCTTTTTCCCTTTCAAAAAAATGGAAATGATTGAAGTTTTTCTATTTGGAATTGTCTTAGGTCTAATTCCTATTACTTTAGCTGGATTATTTGTAACTGCATATTTACAATACAGACGTGGTGATCAGTTGGATCTTTGATTAAATTAATTAACATCTTTTTTTTTAATTGACCTCCTCTCCTCTTTTCTTTAATCCAAAGGAGGTCAAATTAAGATTACTGTTCAATTATTTAATTGTTCAATTATTTAATTGTAATTTTGGGACTAACCTAACCAAGAATGGAATCACGCTCTGTAGGATTTGAACCTACGACATCGGGTTTTGGAGACCCACGTTCTACCGAACTGAACTAAGAGCGCTTTCTTATCTTCTTATCATTATCACACTAGCTAAAACGAAAAAAAAAGAAGAGGATTTTTTTTCTAACCCGAATACATCTTGTATACATAAGACTATCATATAGAATATGATATAATATAAAAAAGATAAAGATTATGTATGCCTGATTTTAATCGATTTCAATAAATCCCTCGTTACTGCTCAGACGAGAAGTAATAGGTAGGGATGACAGGATTTGAACCCGTGACATTTTGTACCCAAAACAAACGCGCTACCAAGCTGCGCTACATCCCTTTCAATTGGTCTACAGTGTCATTTTATAGAATCCCTGTCTTGTTTTCAAAATCCTTATTTTCTCCATTGATATATCCAAGTTATCTTGCCATTTCTTTTTTTTATTCTCATGTAACATTTATTCTCATGTAACATATAATAATAATAGAAGGCTTATATACACATGAATATGAAACTCATCGTAAAAAGAAAAAATAACTAAAAAAAGGGAATATTTTTTGGGAATGCTCAGTCGGAAGGGACGTCTTTTTCGGTTTTAAGAAAAGGAAAATCTTATCTACCGAATCATTGTAGATTTCAATTGGAATTAGGAATTCCGTGTACAAATAAAATACAAGCGGTCCTTAACTACTTACATATATATTATATCGGATCATATATGTATTAACATTAGGCATTACAATAAATAATACAATAAATAAATAAAAAGAATAAAGAAGGAGGATTTAAAATGCGAGATCTAAAAACATATCTTTCCGTGGCACCGGTACTAAGTACTCTATGGTTTGGGGCTTTAGCAGGTCTTTTGATAGAGATCAATCGTTTATTTCCGGATGCGTTGACATTCCCTTTTTTTTCGTTCTAGTTATTGACATGAGAAGGGGTGAAGAAGATTAGAGATAGAATCAAAAGATTTGTGACTAATCCCTCCCCCTCTTTTCTTTTTTTTTTTTAGAAAAAATCGAATTAGAAATAATATTGTGAGAACAGAAATGTGTCTAGGGCAAGAAGATCATACAAGATCTTTTAATAAAATACTGTACATTGAATCGAATTCGATTCAAAATATACCTAAATATTAGTTTGTTGTTTTACTTCTTATTTTTGTATTTCTTTTTTCCTTCCTTTTTTCGCGGAAAGTAGAAGAATTGGTTGAATCAAAAACGCAAAGGAGGTTCATGGCCAAGGGTAAAGATGTCCGAGTAAGGGTTATTTTAGAATGTACCAACTGTGTTAGAAACGGTCTTAATAAGGAATCAAGGGGTGTTTCCAGATATATTACTCAAAAGAATCGACACAATACGCCTAGTCGATTGGAATTGAGAAAATTCTGTCCCTATTGTTACAAACATACGATTCACGGGGAGATAAAGAAATAACTCGAATCAAGTGCCTGTGTGTCACTCTTACAAGTAACACGAAAAGGACATATTCTATATATACCATATTATTTTATATATTTTCATTTTAGTTAACATAATATAACTAACTAAAAAAAAAGCCAAATCAAATCCTATATTTTGAATTGGAAATCTTTTTGGATCAAATTGAAATAGGATTTTGAGGATAAGAAATAAACAAACCATGGAAAAATCCAAGCGACTCTTTCTTAAATCCAAGCGATCTTTTCGTAGGCGTTTGCCCCCGATCCAATCGGGGGATCGAATTGATTATAGAAACATGAGTTTAATTAGTCGATTTATTAGTGAACAAGGAAAAATATTATCTAGACGGGTAAATAGATTAACCTTAAAACAACAACGATTAATTACTATTGCTATAAAACAAGCTCGTATTTTATCTTTGTTACCTTTTCTTAATAATGAGAAACAATTTGAAAGAAGCGAGTCGACCGCCGGAGCTACTGGTCTTAGAACCATAAATAAATAAAAAAAAGTAGACTTACTTTACTCCTCAATTGAACCCAAATAAAAATCCGAACTCAAACACAGATTGATATTTTGTTCGAAAAATCGTAAGAAAAAAAATTGGGGAAGAAGAAGAAATCTTTTTTTATTGGATATTGGACATATTCGCTCATTTAATTTTGAACGACTTTATCATATTCTCTTTATCATACTAATTTCTACTCTACCTTCCCGGAGTTCATTCTCCAGCGAACTCCATTTAAAATATTCTGACAAATTCCTTACAATTTCCTTTTTTATTTTATGATCTGATCTCATTAGAAATCATATAAAGACAATTCCTATTTAATATAGCTATTTGTGCAAGTATTTTACGATTAAGAAGCAACTGTCTCTTGTACAGATTGTGTATTAATCTACTATAACTATAGGATACTCTATTCCCGCGAATTACTGCATTTATCCGAGTGATCCACAAACGACGAAAATCTATCTTTTTCCTATCTCTATCTCGATGAGACGAAACCAAAGATCTTATTTTCTGTTGAATAATTGTTCGAGTAAGTCTTGAACGAGCCCCCCGAAAGCTTGATGCAAATAAACGAATTTTTGTTCTACGTCTCCGAGCTATATATCCTCGTCTAATTCTAGTCATTGAATAAATGAAACTTTCATGAATAACTAATTGATTTCCTTTCTTTCAGTTATTCTTTTCCTAGTTTATTAATAACAAAACGGATTCTTCCAATGTATAAAATAAAAATTCCAATGGCTTTTGCTACTATAACCTTCCCGACCACGATTTGTCTTTTCTTTTAGGCATTTCACCTCGAAACGAGTATTGATACTAGGTATCAAAAAACAGAAAAAAGGAATAAATAGAAATGAATAACGAAATAGTGGATTCCATCGTTTCTATGGTTATGTCTTAAACGGTGAGGTCCTCTATATATACCGGAGTCCCTTACTTCATTTAATCAATGCTATTAGCGAGTTGTACAGTTTCCGTTCTTCGGCTCTACCCATGAATTATCTAGTAATAGGTCTTTCACAACGAGATCTACCTATACAGTAACGGTATTTAATTATGAAGATTGGATGGGGTAGCTGACCCTCTTAGTCCGTTTTTGCAAGAGTATAGGCATAAGATTTCGGCTTTGAAAATAGGATTTCCCCGCTTAATGAATAACTATTTGTTACCAATGAGGAATTTTTTCTCATCGGAAACCATAAATTTCATATACAATAGAAGAATTGAATAGATCTTTTTTTTTTAGTTTTCGATATATAGATAGTGAACGACCTTCTTCCTTCCATTTTATACTATTCAATAGTACTGATCATTGATACTGGAAAATTTCTTTCCCTTTTTTTCTACCAATGGTGATCGGACCGAGTCGCACATACACCCTAGTACATGTTCCTCGACGCTGAGGACATCCCCCAAGAGCGGGGGATTTCGTGACATTTCTGATTGGCTGTCTTGTGTTTCTAATAAGTTGTTTAATAGTTGGCATGTTGAATCGTATACATAATAAATGGGCTGGTTTAGATCGATCCTAACCGGATGATTATGAATTACTTCTCTATTTAATAGATGAATAGAATATTATTAAACCCGGTAATAAGTAAGAAGATAAAATCTCAAATCGGCGATTTGCTTAAACTTACTGCTATTTTTTTTTATTCAATCGCTACAAGATCAACAATTCCATGAGCTTGGGCTTCTGTTGCTGACATAAAAACATCCCTTTCCATATCTTCGGATACAACCCATAGGGGTTTGCCCGTTCTTTGTACATAAACTCTTGTGATGGTTTCGCGCAGTTTCAGTAGTTCTTCTGCTTCCAGGATAAATTCTCCCGTTTGTGCCTCATAAAAAGAACTCGCAGGTTGATGTATCATTACCCTGATAATATAACAAATGGTTCCTCTATCTCGCATGATGAGGTGAGGAGAAGAGATAAAGAATAATAAAAAAAGAAAGATAGAATTGAGCAACCGTACAGGCATCTTTTGCGCATTGCATACGGCTATACAATGGAATTCACTTTACCTTCCATTTCCATCGAAGAAAGAGAAAAAATATAGATATAGGGTTTATCCGATTCAGATCGGCAAACGATCCAATTACCATCCTTCCTTTCGGAGCAGTTAAAAAATACTATGATGGCTCCGTTGCTTTTTATATATTTATCTCGTCTTTGATTCAGCAATCCCAAAGTTTCTTTTTTTTTTCGTACTCTTTCATAACAATAACATAAATATTGTTAAAAGTTTTCTGTTGTGAAAACAAAAAAGTTTGTGACGCTGAAATGGTAATGGTCACCTATAAATAAGGTAAAATCGCGAATACCCTTTATTTTATACTAATTTCATACTACTCTTTCGATATATAATCTAATGTTTTGAAAAAAAA